AGTGATTTGATCAGTTGTACGATACCTTTGTTATTTTTACTTTATTTATTTTCATTTTGACTCATTAAATTCAGGAGTAGATTCATTCACATAATATCTCAAATGACAAGAAAAAAAGGTGTTATTGTTATAAGGTCACTCTTTATTCTAAAATCGAAAAATAGATTCGATACGATTAAAAAAAAAAGATCAAAAGAAAAGATAAATGATTTTCAAATTTTGTTCTATATGGATTCGAATTTCTTACTATTTTATTATTTTAATATTAGTCTACTCAAGAATTATCTAATGAATCACTTGATTCGAAATTAAGGGATAGGTAGACATTACAAATGATTAATTGATCTCTTTTTCTACCTCCCTTACTCTATGTTTTTGTTAATCCCGTCTATAATGATTGATGAATTAACAACTATCAATTGAACTTATTCTTTCATTTGAATTGGTATTTTTGCTTGTCTTCGTATATTGAAACTTAGGGAAGTGCTTTCTAAACATATGTATAAAAAGAACACATTTCATTTAGCTCCTTCATCTTCATGCTTACTATAACTAGTTATTTCGGTTTTCTACTAGCAGCTTTAACTATAACCTCAGCTCTCTTTATTGGTCTGACCAAGATACGACTTATTTGAAATTAATTGAATGAACACAACGCATAAAAAGAAATCTTTCTGTGGTATTGATAGACTCTCTAGTTCCTTAGAGAGTCAATTTCCAATTAGTGGTCATTGAGATTCATGGGCAATGCGGATTAATATGTAGGGATAGATATTACCTCTCCTTTTTCCCTTTCAAAAAAATTGAAATGATTGAAGTTTTTCTATTTGGAATTGTCTTAGGTCTAATTCCTATTACTTTAGCTGGATTATTTGTAACTGCATATTTACAATACAGACGTGGTGATCAGTTGGATCTTTGATTAAATTAATTAACATCTTTTTTTTTTAATTGACCTCCTCTTTTCTTTAATCCAAAGGAGGTCAAATTAAGATTACTGGTCAATTATTTAATTGTAATTTTGGGACTAACCTAACCAAGAATTGAATCACGCTCTGTAGGATTTGAACCTACGACATCGGGTTTTGGAGACCCACGTTCTACCGAACTGAACTAAGAGCGCTTTCTTATCTTCTTATCATTATCACACTAGCTAAAACTAAAAAAAAAAAAAGAAAAGGATTTTTTTTATAACCCGAATACATCTTGTATGTATAAGACTATCATATAGAATATGATATAATAAAAAAAGATTATGTATGCCTGATTTTAATCGATTTCAATAAATCCCTCGTTACTGCTCAGACGAGAAGTAATAGGTAGGGATGACAGGATTTGAACCCGTGACATTTTGTACCCAAAACAAACGCGCTACCAAGCTGCGCTACATCCCTTTCAATTGGTCTACAGTGTCATTTTATAGAATCCCTGTCTTGTTTTCAAAATCCTTATTTTCTCCATTGATATATCCAAGTTATCTTGCCATTTCTTTTTTTTATTCTCATGTAACATATAATAATAGTAGAAGGCTTATATACACATGAATATGAAACCCATCGTAAAAAAGGGAATATTTTTTGGGAATGCTCAGTCGGAAGGGACGTCTTTTTCGGTTTTAAGAAAAGAAAAATCTTATCTACCGGATCATTGTAGATTTCAATTGGAATTAGGAATTCCGTGTACAAATACAAGCGGTCCTTAACTACTTACATATATATTATATCGGATCATATATGTATTAACATTAGGCATTACAATAAATAATACAATAAATAAAAAGAATAAAGAAGGAGGATTTAAAATGCGAGATCTAAAAACATATCTTTCCGTGGCACCGGTACTAAGTACTCTATGGTTTGGAGCTTTAGCAGGTCTTTTGATAGAGATCAATCGTTTATTTCCGGATGCGTTGACATTCCCTTTTTTTTCATTCTAGTTATTGACATGGGAAGGGGTGAAGAAGATTAGAGATAGAATCAAAAGATTTGTGACTAATCCCTCCCCCTCTTTTTTTTTTTAGAAAAAATCGAATTCGATACAATATATTAAGTAGAAGTATAATCAAGAAAGGAGGAAAGAGAAATAAAAAAGTAGATTCAACCTCGGCGAAATTCGGGTTTTCTCCAATTCCATTTAGAAATAATATTGTGAGAACAGAAATGTGTCTAGGGCAAGAAGATCATACAAGATCTTTTAATAAAATACTGTACATTGAATCGAATTCGATTCAAAATATACCTAAATATTAGTTTGTTGTTTTACTTCTTATTTTTTTATTTCTTTTTTCGCAGAAAGTAGAAGAATTGGTTGAATCAAAAACGCAAAGGAGGTTCATGGCCAAGGGTAAAGATGTCCGAGTAACGGTTATTTTAGAATGTACCAACTGTGTTAGAAACGGTCTTAATAAGGAATCAAGGGGTGTTTCCAGATATATTACTCAAAAGAATCGACACAATACGCCTAGTCGATTGGAATTGAGAAAATTCTGTCCCTATTGTTACAATCATACGATTCACGGGGAGATAAAGAAATAACTCGAATCAAGTGCCTGTGTGTCACTCTTACAAGTAACACGAAAAGGACATATTCTATATATACCATATTATTCTATATATTTTCATTTTAGTTAACATAATATAACTAACTAAAAAAAAAGCCAAATCAAATCCTATATTTTGAATTTGAAATCTTTTTGGATCAAATTGAAATAGGATTTTGAGGATAAGGAATAAACAAACCATGGAAAAATCCAAGCGACTCTTTCTTAAATCCAAGCGATCTTTTCGTAGGCGTTTGCCCCCGATCCAATCGGGGGATCGAATTGATTATAGAAACATGAGTTTAATTAGTCGATTTATTAGTGAACAAGGAAAAATATTATCTAGACGGGTAAATAGATTAACCTTAAAACAACAACGATTAATTACTATTGCTATAAAACAAGCTCGTATTTTATCTTTGTTACCTTTTCTTAATAATGAGAAACAATTTGAAAGAAGCGAGTCGACCGCCGGAGCTACTGGTCTTAGAACCATAAATAAATAAAAAAAAGTAGACTTACTTTACTCCTCAATTGAACCCAAATAAAAATCCGAACTCAAACACAGATTGATATTTTGTTCGAAAAATCATAAGAAAAAAATTGGGGAAGAAGAAGAAATCTTTTTTTATTGGATATTGGACATATTCGCTCATTTAATTTTGAACGACTTTATCATATTCTCTTTATCATACTAATTTCTACTCTACCTTCCCGGAGTTCATTCTCCAGCGAACTCCATTTAAAATATTCTGACAAATTCCTTACAATTTCCTTTTTTATTTTATGATCTGATCTCATTAGAAATCATATAAAGACAATTCCTATTTAATATAGCTATTTGTGCAAGTATTTTACGATTAAGAAGCAACTGTCTCTTGTACAGATTGTGTATTAATCTACTATAACTATAGGATACTCTATTCCCGCGAATTACTGCATTTATCCGAGTGATCCACAAACGACGAAAATCTATCTTTTTCCTATCTCTATCTCGATGAGACGAAACCAAAGATCTTATTTTCTGTTGAATAATTGTTCGAGTAAGTCTTGAACGAGCCCCCCGAAAGCTTGATGCAAATAAACGAATTTTTGTTCTACGTCTCCGAGCTATATATCCTCGTCTAATTCTAGTCATTGAATAAATGAAACTTTCATGAATAACTAATTGATTTCCTTTCTTTCAGTTATTCTTTTCCCTTTTCCTAGTTTATTAATAACAAAACGGATTCTTCCAATGTATAAAATAAAAATTCCAATGGCTTTTGCTACTATAACCTTCCCGACCACGATTTGTCTTTTCTTTTTTTATAGTCATTTCACCTCGAAACGAGTATTGATACTAGGTATCAAAAAACAGAAAAAAGTAATAAATAGAAATGAATAACGAAATAGTGGATTCCATCGTTTCTATGGTTATGTCTTAAACGGTGAGGTCCTCTATATATACCGGAGTCCCTTACTTCATTTAATCAATGGTATTAGCAAGTTGTACAGTTTACATTCTTCGGCTCTACCTATGAATTATCTAGTAATAGGTCTTTCACAACGAGATCTACCTATACAGTAACGGTATTTAATTATGAAAATTGGATGGGGTAGCTGACCCTCTTAGTCCGTTTTTGCAAGAGTATAGGCATAAGATTTCGGCTTTGAAAATAGGATTTCCCCGCTTAATGAATAACTATTTGTTACCAATGAGGAATTTTTTCTCATCGGAAACCATAAATTTCATATACAATAGAAGAATTGAATAGATCTTTTTTTTTAGTTTTCGATATATATATAGTGAACGATCTTCTTCCTTCCATTTTATACTATTCACTAGTACTGATCATTGATACTGGAAAATTTCTTTCCCTTTTTTTTCTACCAATGGTGATCTGAACGAGTCGCACATACACCCTAGTACATGTTCCTCGACGCTGAGGACATCCCCCAAGAGCGGGGGATTTCGTGACATTTCTGATTGGCTGTCTTGTGTTTCTAATAAGTTGTTTAATAGTTGGCATGTTGAATCGTATACATAATAAATGGGCTGGTTTAGATCGATCCTAACCGGATGATTATGAATTACTTCTCTATTTAATAGATGAATAGAATATTATTAAACCCGGTAATAAGTAAGAAGAGAAAATCTCAAAGTGGCGATTTGCTTAAACTTACTGCTATTTTTTTTTATTCAATCGCTACAAGATCAACAATTCCATGAGCTTGGGCTTCTGTTGCTGACATAAAAACATCCCTTTCCATATCTTCGGATACAACCCATAGGGGTTTGCCCGTTCTTTGTACATAAACTCTTGTGATGGTTTCGCGCAGTTTCAGCAGTTCTTCTGCTTCCAGGATAAATTCTCCCGTTTGTGCCTCATAAAAAGAACTCGCAGGTTGATGTATCATTACCCTGATAATATAACAAATGATTCCTCTATCTCGCATGATGAGGTGAGGAGAAGAGATA